GCGAGGGTTAACAGCTACCGACAGGAACCTGTTGTTGTTACATAACAAGGAATTGGTTTAACAAGGAATGTGCAGCCCCTATCGTTAGAGGTTTCCTTCTCATCATGTGACACCAGGATTTAAAAGTCTCACGTTTTTGTTTTGGACTATTGGAGTAACTGCAGAGGGCATTTTCTAAGGGTGGTGATTTTCGACGTGGGTACAAAAGCGAAAAGCTCGACCCCAACAGCTTTGCTTCCCAGAGGACTTTCTCGGTAACGGGTGGCGCCGCATAGTGGGCACAATCTTTAGTATGTGCCAACAACTCCTCCCACACCGCCTTACACACCTATAAGGAATTTCTCGGTCCCAACCTCAAAGTAGTTCAAGTTTTGGGCAAGGTTGAGTTTGTGAATGGAAAAGTTAGGGTTTGATTATTTCATTCCGTAAAGAAAGGGGCCCAACATGAATGAAGAATCACTAACACTATGGAGGTTGATTTGACCTCGCGTAAAGGTGCACCTAAAATGGTTGGGCAATTGTAAGGGCTCACACACTGTTCCAAACAGAGAGAGTAGGGAAATGTAGGGATGCTTTAGACTTGCTTTGCTTGCTTGGGATATCCATTATGCTTAGCCTCTTGATAATGCTTGGTTAGGTAGTTTTTACGCCCGCAGCCGTAGCATCTAAGTCAAGCGTCTTTCCAACTATGTTGATTTCCAAGTAATTCCGGTCCACAAACAGTAACCTAGGGGATGGGCAAGAAAGCACTTCCGAACACAGTTGAATTGCTTTCAATCGCAATAATAGACTTTCGAACAGCTGCAGCGGCTATGGAGACCAAGAAGCGAAATAGCTTTATTCCCGTATTCCAGCTATAGTAGCTCAATTCTTTACTTTTAGCCAGGCCGACCAAGAAGCTACATTGTTTTAAACATGGAAGACAGATACGATCCTTACCCTAGCAGTGAGAAAGTAAGCCCTCCGTCTTAAAGCCCTACCTTCAAGTCCATTTGCGAGGCTGTTTGGCAATTTAAGTAAGAATGGTAGGTCCTGTGTTCCATAACCATAGGTAAAATGGGGTCTATGAAAAGGAATGTCTTCACTCCCAGAAAAAAGCGTCAATCTAAGCAAGCAGGAAGCCCGATATACCAGATGATCTTTCTTCCTCAGAAGCATCTTACCATAGTTGGGAAGCAAAAGAAGCTCACCATGTTACGCTGATGCCGCTTTAGTTGACGCAAAAATGAAATGAAAGTAGGCCAAAAAGACAGGCTTTTAAGGACCTTCGACTGCTTGAATAAGCTAATAACAGATCTTTTGCGTCTTTCGAGATGCGAAGAGAAGTAAGAAGATCGGCCTATAAACCTGTCTAGCCAAGATGGGGGAAAGCTCCCTCCCAACTAATGAATATGCACCAGATGAAGACCGCTCCAGTAAAAAGGAAGTTTAAAGAAAAAACCTTTGAGGAATTAGATCCGCTCCGCTCTTATCTTTTTCACAATTGCCGACTACGAAATTATTAGGAAGTTAGCCAAAGGGAGGAAGCGGTACCCGGCAAAGGCCGAGAAAACGGATTAGGAAGTTAGCTGGCTGGCTGAGGTAACTCTACTTGCCGAGGAGGAAATGTCAATTCTTGCTTCTTCCTTTTGAATACCGGCTAACTACTGTCCTGAACTCTTATTGCCCTAGAAGCCAGAACTCTTAACGGCGGGAAGCGAAGTACCTTCGGGGCGATAGGGACGAGAGAACTGCGATTACGCCTTTTGTTCACACCAAAACCACTTGAAGCTAAAAGCTAGTCGAATCCTAACTTTTTTTTTCGCGGATATGCTACAGAAGATATCCGACATCCTACGACTAAAAAACTCCCTTGCTCGTTGCTGCACCCGTCAAAGTAGCAGCAGACAACGCTCAACAAAATAGCGTAAGAGAGAAAAAATCGGAATAACAGCTCCCCCCTAGCTCACTTAACTAAGGAAAGAATCTCTTTCTCAAAACAAAACTCTTCTTCCGGTTAACAGCAGATATGCTACAACTGATACACGATGAAATGATTCAAGAAAGAGGAAAGGGGGGAGCGGAGGATGCTTTCATGGACAGGGGTGAAAAGAAGGACAAAACCCCCCCGGACGTACTCATGGGCAGCCTTTCGTCACGAGCTGGACTCGAACCAGCACCTCCGGGAAGTGACCCATCGAACTACCTTTATTCAATCGTGATTTTGTTTACGCAGTTCGGATGGAGTGGAGTAGGGGGTCCTACATCTGCGGACCGATACGGTCAATATGCGGGAACGCACGGAGGATCCCGACAGCTTAACTGTTAAGCCTACAAAACTTTCTTTTTGACTCTTTAAAAATGCCCAATAGATAGAGTAGGGGCCTATCTGAGTACAGAAATGCTTGTGTCGCGGTCTTCCCGATCTTCGGGCTTCTATTATTCACTTCTTACGTGAAGAAATGCGTCCAAAGGAGCTCAGGTTGATACCAGATGACCTCTTTGCCACCGAGAAGGTCAAGGACTTTATCGAGTGGTCAATCTTACGGTCGTGGATGAAGGAGTGGCTAGCGTACTCTCACTGGTACTACGGTACTGGTATGCAACCGGATGTCCAGATAAGTAGCTTCTTTGACACGGTTGTGCTTATGCGATCCTGGAGGCCCCATCTCTGAATAGGGCGGAAGGACGCAAATCTAACTCGCTTCGGTCTTCTGTGGAGAGTTTATGACCTTGTCGCGGTCAAAGGAGTTTCTTTCCGGATTCCTTTTCTTGAAGGGCACCTGGTCTTGAGTAATGGACCATGGCTACTTGGAGGAATCTCCGGTCAGTCTTTTATGATACAGTCCCGAGGTACTACCCAGCCTCGGGCTGGTAAAGGTGTCGTGGCTCCGGGGGTCACTTTGTGGCCTCCCTTGCCTTACCCTGTAACAAAGGTCATCAGATATATAAGACTTCCCCCTCTTCTCGAGACCTAGGAATCGGAGCTAAGCTTGGATCAGAGCTGGGGCCATTAACACCCTCTTCTTTCCATATATGCTTTGGAAGACTCCAGTTTAGAAGAGTAAGTGAAGGGAGTAAGCCCTATGAGCTATAGCCAGTAACTCGTCGTTGGAAGCAGTTGAAGTTCGAAGTTTTAGGGCCTCTGGTTATATCCATTAACGAGTCGGTAGCTTCGGCAAGAGCGAAGGCTAGTAAGGAGGTAGCTGCCCCTATCTGAAGGGCTAAGCAAGTAAGAAGTTTGTAGCTAAAGCGCATTCCGGTCATTAAGGAGCCAGTCTGTTCAATCAGTTGTGCTGAAGTGCTTTCTCAAGTAAGTAATCCAACTTCTTCTTCCTTGTCTCTCTTCTTTTCAATCCCTCTTTAAAGAGGATCCAGTAAGTGGTTTCCGTTGAAAGGCTCATGGGAAGACTTCACGGCTAAGTTGCTTCCGTTCTCCTCTCCTGTGCTTGCAGCTGTTGACGGTCTTTATCAAGTACCGAAAGTACGCTATGATCCAAGGTATCTATGAGTTGGTAGCTAGAGTTCCGAGCTCTCCGGCTATGAGCTCTCGCTGCTATGATTTAGTAGCTAGCAGCTAAGCCCCATCATTGAGTTGAGGACCCCTCGGACCGCCCCCTGGTGTCCGTAACCCTCTGGATTTCGTTTCTATGGCTTCTCTTATTGCAACAATTGTTAGTTTAGCCCCTTTCCTGAAGGCTTCCTGTCTCCTTGTATGCCTAAATTCGGTCTCTATGCTCCTCTAGTCGTTAGAGCTATGCCCTGGAAGCTAGTAGCTCAGGCATCTGGTAGTTGTTATCTGCTAAACGCCAAGGTTTAGGGGCTCGGGCAAGTAGTCCCTAGTTCCGGCTGAGTCTGTTGAAGTTCAAAGGTTTATGGCAAGCAACGAGTAACGCGTTGAGAGCAAGTAAGGAGTTGTTGGCTGCGGCTTTGGCGAAGTCCGGTCAATCCGTTGAATTGGTATCTGCTGAAGGTCTAGCTCCAGTCTACTAATGGAATCCCTCCTTCCTTTACCTTCTTTTCTCTTCCCTAATCGTCCCTAAGGAAGCCAAGTGTCTTCTAGCCATGAGCTATCGGCTGTTGTCTCTAGTAGCTAGTTGTTGTCCGCTAACCTCCCCTAGGGTGAAAGCGTAAGGCCAGGGGTTAACATTCCTTTCCTACTCAATACGATGTAGCTAGCGTCTACTATGAGTTAGAGTTCTTATCTTTTAGCTAGTATCTCGGGTATCTAGGAAGCTAAGAGCTCTAGTAGTTTTGAGTCTTTAGCCGACTTGTCTCTTTTTAGTATTAGAGTTTTTCGGAGTAACGTCCGTGTTTGTGTCTTTTCCCTTGGAACTTTCCCTTTTTTTCTTCCTTTTTTCGGTCCTATCGGTCTTCGGTCCCTTTCTTTTTGTAGTCTTCTATTATATTATATAGGCTAAGTCGGGACATCGTCCGCTCTACCTAACAAACAAAACAGTCTTGTCTTAACAAACGGTAAACTAAGGACCCCCTATCTAATGGGCTCAAGCCAGGGTTATGAAACCTATTGTCTTTCTCTGCCTTAGCTGTTCTTCTAGGTCAAATCCTTGTTTTATCCCCGCTCCTGATAGTGACGACAGCTTCTTTCTTTCTTTTCAAAACAAAACAGGAATGTGCCAAGGGTGTAAGCTCTCTTCTTTCTTTTCTCCTGAGTTAGTCGTTTCCGGACAATACAATAGGGAAAGGGTCATTACCAGATGAGTCAGCCCAGGAGGTTACCAAGCCTCCAGCCTACGGGTATTACCCCGTCGACGCCTGAAACCAATCAATCGGTGCAGTTCCTTTCTTTCCAGGTAAGCTAAGTCATAGCAGGAGCGATCTTTCTGTAGGCAAGTCTACCCTTTCAGTGAAAGAAGGAAGGAGTCAAGGTATGACCTATTTTCAAAAGTTTGAATCGAGTTGCTAGAGTGACTTTTTCTTGGAGCCTTAACGGAACTAAGGGTTTTGCCGGTCCTGGCATGAACTGCTCGGTACAAGGACGGTGACGGTCTTTCATTGAAATCGAATCTCTCTTCCTCTTGTTGCTAACATCACAGTAGGTGAGTTGTGTCAGGAACACCCTTTCTTGAACAATACGTTTTCTGTAACGACGGGGGTCTCCCCGGAAACCAATAGGGAAGTCACTAGCTCACTTGCTTCTTTGGTTAAAAGGCTAACCCTCGAACTCTTCTATTGTCTTGTATTTCCTCTGGCGGCCTAGCTGCACCCCCTCGATCCATCGTAGCCCACCCCATCTACCTATTGTCGGAGGTCAATCGTTGCTCCCTCTCTCGAGATTGCAATCCCTATCGAGTCGGGAAGGAATGAGTAATGGGTCGGGGAATCGGGCATCGGTCCTCTTGGATCCGGTAGGAGCGGGAGTAGGTAAGTGAGTCTCGATCCGGTGAAGAAAAGAGAATTTAGTTGATAGAGACGTTAGATCTGGAGAAAGCATCTGGTCGCATATCCCACTTCCTTCACGGGAAAGGAACGGAGTCACTCGCCCTACTTCTAAGGATAGATAGAAAAGGTTGGAGAGGAACGGAGCTAGGGGTCTCACCCCAGCATTCATTATCCCCTGCCCGACGCCATACTCAGTAGCCGTAGCTTTGTTGCACCGCCCACTGCTACTTTAGCCCCCGTTCACTTCCCCCTATATTTATTGAGTTCGACCTGTTGTTAATGTTGTAGTAGTAGAGAGATGTTCGCATCATGACCTGTTGTTCCGGATCAATGAATACGGAATCGACTACCGGATTCTCATTCGTTACAGCTTGCTTCTCCACTCGCCATGCCATGTTATCAGGATCAAAGGGAATTTCTTAGCCCTTTTTACCCTGCAAGCACTTACTCCTATCAAAATGAAGCCAAAGCTTGCCCAACCTAGTAATAAAGGGGGCGCGCTAGGCGCTCACCTTTTTTGTCTTGCTAGTGAGACATGCCCTATGAGTCAGTCTCTATCTGTATCTTAAAGATAGTTCACTTTTTTATCCGATCAAAAGGTCAGCTTCAAGATATCCCGTCTTCCTCTTCTTCTCGGGGGAAGTCCTATTTGGATAGATGGATTCTTCGGTCACACTACCACTAGAATAGTTAACTTAATCGTCGAACCGCCCGGTCCTATCTATCATACCATTCAACTCTATCTTATCCTCCTACCCTATCCGCCCTCCTCAGCTCTTCTCACATAGTAATAGTAAGGTAAGCCAATTCGAGCCAAAGACTTTCTCCCCGGCAAGCACCTTGAAGGGTAAGACCTCTCTCTGCTATTATCCGAGTTTCCTATGCTGGTGTAGGCTTTCGATGGTTAGGTCTGTTAAACCTATGCTAGGCATAGAGGTCAACTTTCTTTCGGCGGGGATCTATAGTTGATTGTTGAGCTCTAGCAACGTTGGCTTGTTTTGTGTCCAAGGCAAGGGTACTGACTGCAAGGGGAATAGTAAGAAGACTTGTCGAAAAGAGGGTTCAGCAACATAAAGAGATTATACGTCCATTCTAGTCTAGCCTATCCTCCTAATCTGTAGTTCACCCCTGAGTGAAACCAAGTACTGAGACCCAAGGAAGCATCTAAGTCAGCTGATAGAACCCTCAGGCTATAGCAGGGAAGTTCAGTCAAAGGTGCTACGTTGAGAAGGACGCTAGGTAGGGCTATGTTTAAATCAAAGAGGTAAGGAGTTAGGTTTCCTATTCCGATTGTAATGAAGTGAGTCTAGGTAGGCTCACGAATTCGATTCAGTTGGTGTTCCTGAAGCAATGAGTGAAACCTAGGGCGTTCGGGTGCAGCTATTAGTTTACGCTTCCTTTCTTTTCATGTTCGGGGCAAGGTTCTCGTTTCCAAGGAGCAGTCCACACACTTCAACTACAAATGGGACTCTTCAATAAGAACTAGTTCCAGTTTCTAACCAGGGGTACCGATACTATATAGTACCAAGTTGCTCCTCATCCGCATTCGAGGATGCTTACACACACCAGCCTGTTATGGTTCCAGAAGCAAGAAGAAAAGTAGCTGCTAACTATGCAGAGGAGCGTTACACTTCAAAGTAAAATCCAGTAAAAGCACGAATTCAAAGCGGGGCAAGCTTATACCTCAGATTGAAAGCCGGAGCCCACCCGGGTTCAGATGGGGAGATAACCATGTGGAACGAGACCATGCAGCAACTCTTTGGCGACTTGACTCTATTGGTAAGTTTATCAGTCTCATTTCGAAAGGATAGCTAAGCAGAGGCTTTACTACGCGGGCTGGGTCAGCGGACAGATAGGAAGAAGCTTTGAAAGTCAAGTTGAGACTTGGCACAAGGAGCAGTCCGCGGCAACTCCAACAGGTAATGCTGCCTAATCCACATCTCCCATTTGTACCCCGGGGGACCCATCAGAGAAAGCCCAAAGTTGCTACGTACCAAGCTATCCCGCCTCAACTGGCTGGGTGTTTTCCCATCTTCTCAAATAGGAGAATAGTCAGAGTAAAGCCCCTTACTCAATAGGGGGCGAAGAGCTCATATTCCAGAGGGAAGAACGGAAGGCATTGAAAGAGGTGAACCGGGGACAGGAAAGCAAGAGCAAGAAGGAAAGGCTAGCAAAGATCAGCTTCGAGATAGCCAGGTCAGCGATGGAACTCGTCTAGTAAGAAGGGGCATATTTTTCTCATATAAGACTCATCTCATTGAAGACTCACAAGGGTTGGGCAAGCTCTTTCGAGGAGATCACCCAATGACTTGACTTGCTTCGCCCCTTTAGGCATTTAAAGTCTTGAATCAGTGAAAATAGTAAGCTCGGATAGCCAGATCCGGATAACAGAGGCCCTGTCCTGGCCTGTCTTCTAAACCACCACCCTGACGGAAGGGATCAGGGGACTCCGTACGAAACTTCCTTATATATCTCGAAGGATTTCCTACCAGCATTCCTCCTTTTCACCGAAAGATGATACGGAGAAAGGCGGATCTTCTTGTTAAGACCTGTGGGAAGCAGATAAAATAGTATAGTAACCTGCCAAAAGGATAGTTGTAAGAATGAAACTGAATCATGTGCTTTTGCCAATTAGATGAAGCGGTCCTCATTCATAAGATAGGGTAAAAGAGGGACCGACTCTAATCAATAGGTCAAATGGGATTAGAGCCTTGCTCCTTCTATTTCTAGATAGAGTAGAGTAGAGATAAATGGGAGTAACCCCGACGAGGAGAAGGATGAGCGAATGACATGATGTATGAAATTACCTTTGATTCAGGATTGAAAGGTTGCAGTTCCGGGATGCCTAGATAGTAGAAGAGGACACAGTTAAAAAGGCCGGCATGATGGTAGTAGAGTAGTCCTCAACTTAAATTCTCTCAAAAACGTCGTTTACGACAACGGGGAGCCGGCCATCTACTGGACAAAGGAGGAAATCAAACGATCTTGCTTGCATACCTCCTAGAATAGTTAGCAGTACCCAGTAGGAAGGGTAGAGGAAGCAAAGACAGATAAGAATGTTTTTTATATCTAGCCTTTCCTTCCAAACCGGGAGATCCATCTCGATTGGATGCCAGAAGGGGGGAATCAAGATCGGTAAGACCAGTACGATCTGTTGTCGTTTATGAACCAACCAAGGCCAGTTGTTGTTATTGTTGTTCATTCCGAGCCTAAGTGGCTGTCTCTATCAATCAAAGTGGAAAGTCGAGAGTGAAGAGTCAATGCACAGAGAGTCGATGTCAATTGCATGGAGGTCTTTCTCATTATCAGAGGCTTTCAAGGGCAAAGTCAATGTTGAGGGTAGGTCAACCATTAGTCATTAAAGTCCGGAGTCCGGGAACTTAAAGGCTTATAGGCCCGATACTGATTGTTTTAGTAAAGCTAGTCAAGAAGTCAATCTTCTCTTCGATAGGGGGAGGTATCAATATTCATTACGAGCCTCTGTTCTAAGCTAAGGTCACGTACCTATCCTTCTTTTGAACCAATTTGATCGTTGTCGTTCGTTCAGAACTAGCAGGGCTGTGAATTTAAAACCAGGAGCCGGAAACTCATCAGTCGTTTAAGTAGGAATCGAAGTCAATGCAAGTTTAGTCCAAGGGGAGAACTCATTTCAATCTAAAGATGTATAAGCCCGGCTGAGTCAGGAATGGGACCAACCTTTGAGTCTCAGTCTTCTTCTGTTAATTATTCACCGGGACGTTGTGAGTCAATAGGACTTGCTCTTCGATCTGAGAGATCTGCCTTTCCTTTTACCCTTGCCCCCTCTCCTACTGGGACTGAAAGAGATGCTGCTGGTGCTGGTGGTGGATAAGCTGTGAGAATGGCTGGCTTTAGTTGGTCTTGCTCTTGTAGGTATTGTCCTGTAGGGTCTTGCCCTGTAGAGTCTGCTGGTGGATCTATTGCTGCCTCTACAACTATTGGTGCTTCACCGACTGCTTCATTGACTGGATCATCCGACTCAACATCTACTGAATCAACAGCATAATCAAAAGTCTAATCAAAAGAAGATAGTGCTGCTGGTGGTTCTGGTAATGGACTTGGTCTAGCTACCTTCTATGTCCGTGCTCTAGCCGCCTTTATTGGTGGTGGTTATGGGTCTACTGGTTATGCTTACCTTGTGACTGGTGGTGGTACCGGTACTGGTGGATCAACAACTTTCCTCCACCGTTGAGGAAGATCGGAACAGGCTAAACAGGAGCATTGGAGAGAGCTCAACCAACATTACTATCTAATGGATCAACTCGTGCTTATGCGAGTATCAAGCCTCTCTTCTTGTTGCTAGGAAATGAAATCCCTATGCTTGGGTCAGTGATCACTATGCCTTCTTCTGCTTTGGTCATTCAACGCATCTCGTCTGGTTGGACAAGTAATCGAGAATTCAGGAAGAGAGAGCCGAGAGATAGAGCGGAAATCCCGGAGAATCACTAGGGATAAAGGAATAGAACTCCTAGTGCTGAAGGCTTCAACCCTATCTATATCGTTCGGGCATCTCCCTGACCGAAGAAGTACTGAAAAAGCTTTCATTTGCTCTTAACGTTAGTGCGACGAGAGTCAAGGTATTCCCCTATCCTTCTCTGGGGGATTCATTAGAGGACCTATATTTATTCCTGATTGGCCAGATCAGACTATAACCTCTTTTTATTGAGATTCTCTTATACAGCGAACTTGTTTAGGTCAAAGAAGAGAGAGGCTAGGAATCAGAAATCTTCCCCTTTGCATTTCTTATATGAAAAAACCAAAGTTCACCTATTCTTTGAACCTGAAAAGATTGGATATCTGGCATTTCCATTATTAGTAAGCCTTTCTTTGAAAGATGTTGATTACTTTTGCTGCCTCGTAAGTGAGATTTGGGCACCTTATCAGACGAAGTTGTTAGACCGTTTCGGATAGTTTGTTTTCAACCCGAAAAAAACCTGACGTCACTTGTGTTTTTGCAACATCTTCGGTAAGTTCTGTGCTGGTCGTAGAATCCGAAGCTATGATGAAATATCCTAGGTTCCGCATCAGAGTTGGCACAGCGAATGCCCATAGACTAAACGGGGGGCCCAACTCAATATAGTGAGCTTGATATCGCATTTGCTAATCTTCTCATGTATTTAGAAGAGACTATTGACTCTGCAAGGCTTTAGTTTGTCATAAGGTTCCTCCTGTACGCCTGTCAATGGATTCGAGTATTTGCCGGCAGTGCCCTTACCGGAAATAGGTATGTATTGAGAGTGAAGGGATTGATTTCGCTCGCGCATTGAGAGTTTTGGATGAAGCCTTTTCTTAAGGAATCTTGTACCTTGACCCGAGTAGATATTGAGTCTAGTCCATCCATATTGCTTTTTTGAAATGTGCAGCTAAGGCTTCTAGTTTGAGAATACCTCCGCTACAAGAACATCTTGGGCACACTACCGATCCCTACCTCTTAAGCCCCCGCCGATCTTCCCTCAGCGATTGGGTTAACGTAAGCTCGACCCGAATTCGAAGTAGCATCGGATGATACTGGGATGTGGGGCCTCCTTGGTGGCACCGACGAGGATTTCATACCTTTTAGACCAGGAGGGCCTTATTAAGAGCAATTTCTCCCCTTCTTTCAACTTGAATTTTGAGTCTTGTTGTTGATGAACGAGAGTTCGTGCCAGGCCGTGTGCGATCTGACGTCGGAAAGAGGATCCTACACATTTAGGCTGCTACGTGTCGATCGGAAGACGCCTTGCCGAGGCTCCGAACACTCCCTCAAACATCTGTCTGTTGGCATTTTTTCGATTTTTTTTTGTTTGGCACCAACTCTTTCCTCTGTGCAAACAGGGGTGGAGGAATAAAACCTCGCGCATCTGAGCTTCTTATCATTACAGTTTTACGTTTACTTAAATAGTTCACTTCTAGATTAGGTGTGTCCAAAGAGGCAACCTCATTGGCACAGTGTACATAGGATATTCTTTATATAGCAGTTCACCTCATATTCATGCTCTCAACAGTAGTGCCTAACTACTGTGATTGAGTGAATATCTTGGTCTGGTGTGGATAACAGACGACATAAGGTTGACTCTTTTGGGAACGAGCAAAGGCAGCGATCCAAAGGATCTAGAAAATCATTCTCTTAACAGTCTACTGATTATACAAGTTCGGTACTATGGTTGTTCCTAGGTCATATCGTACTTACTCAATTGAGGGTGAAATCTGTTCGATATGCAAGTGGTCTAGTCACTACCTGTAAGGAAAGCACCCCCTTCACATGAAAAAGAGAATGAGGCGGAATGACGGGGAGGTATCGCCTTAACTCTATTTCCGGACCTACTCATCGAAAGATGCCCAAGCTCTTTGATAGAAGAAGCTTCAAATGCGCAGTTAGGACAAAAAAAAGGCTGTTTGCAAGAATAGGCTCTGGGACTTTATCAAAGGGAATGATTGGACAAAGAGAAGAAGGGCAACTAGTCTTCTTTCGACCAGTAAAGGCAGTTGCCAGACTGTTGAGTGAAAGCTCTTTCTATGGCAAAGGGTAATCCCACAGAACACAGAAAGGAAAAGACTTGACCGACTTGACCAGTCATCTCTTCTTGGACAGTCTAGCCCTAGTTCGTACACAAGGGATGCCCTTCTCCTTCTTAGTAAGCCTTCTTCTTTCATATTGATTTTCACGTGCACACCCGGCAGAAGAGGAAAAAGAGAATGACATAAGCAGCCTACTCTTGCAAAGAGCCTAAGCGGTTCAAGCCTATGTGACCAAACTCTCGTCTAGCACTTCGCTCCTTGCTCTCTGCCCCGATCAAAGCCCCGGTTTGAAGAAGTGGGAGGACCTAGCCTGGTTGACCCACGGAGCGCTAAGAAGCCGAAGGAAAATGACACTAGCTAACCAACGGAGAGAAGAAGAGCGGCAACCGATAACAAGAACCGATGCACTTACGCTTGCTTCCAACTCGAAGGTATGATAGTAGGAAAGGACGGAAAATTCCTTCTTTTTACAAGATTTGATGCGATTTGATCGTGATTGCAACAGAACCAGCATAGCTCGCAGACTCGCCCGCCACAGCCTATTGATCGGGAAGTGTAAATTCTGAAATTCCACTGGTTTGATCGTCTAGTGCGTCGCTAAGATGGATTCACGAAAAAGATATTTCTCTGTCGTGAGTGAAGAACGGCCTCTAGTTTGAGAGGGATAAGCAAGCCTCACTGTTGGTTTCTTTCTCTGTTTCATCCCCTCACTGTTCGGAAGGAAAGCCCACTACTTCAATTCATTCTCGGTGCAAAACGGTCCAGCTAGGGAATGAAATGAAAGCAGTACAATCACTCGTGAAACGGAAGCCCAAGGGGATCTTAAGGCGAATCAAGTAAGATTGACGAAACAAAGGAAGCTTCGGGCGGGGAATTCTTAGTTGATTTGCTAAACCAGTAGGCGTATTTCCCACTACTCCAGTTGACGATGAGACCACACTTAATATGATCGGGCGGATGCCTTGGTAACAGATGTACCTGTCCTTCCTTCTTCTCGTTCTCGACAGTTTTTTATTTTAGGTCCGCGTGTAACTGTTGCTAAGACCTCTAGTTTGAAGAACAAAGAAAGTTCCCCTTGGCGAGGGAATACCCGTAGGTAGTACCGTTCCTGGTCCTTCTTCCCGTATTGGAAAGAGAATTCCCACGAAGGAAGAATGCCTTAGGAAAGCGCTTGCCGAGCTATTCTCTAACGTTAAAGCCTGCAGTTACATCCGGACCTAAAAGGACCGAAAGCCGGCCAGAAAGATGAAATAGATAAAGGGGATGTGAAACCAATTCATAGCGAGGCACGAATTCACCACCGAGGAGGCGAACCGCTCCATTGTAGGAGGTTCCGGAAACCACATTATGATTGGCCAGGGTGGGGTCAGCGGGACTAGTTTGCTACTGCTTTGCTTCTAGAATGCCGACTACATGGGAACAGATCCTTCTTCCTCGGAATCGAAACTTTTAACAATTTCCACTGACGAGCTTTCTCGCGAGCTCTTTCTTCCTCATTTTCCAACTTCATCTTTCTCTCGTTCACCTCCGGCTGTTGACAAGCCTTCCTACTTCTCAGACGGCGATGCCGAGTACCATACTTATTATATCGATTTGGAACCTTTTTTCATAAGAAAACCTTTCTTTCTTCTGCAATTCCTTGCTTTTAAGCTGCTCCTCTAGGGATGGAGGTAGGCCCAGGCTTGTCCGGTGGTGCACTTGCAAAGTAGTCCTATCCGCTTGAGAGGGAAAGACGGCTGCTCTGTGAACAACCCTAGTTGCTGGTCCTGCTCTATCAACAATGGTAGATTGGGCTCTACTCCGGTAGATAGTCATTGGGATTGGTCAAGCTCCTTCACTTTCACTTCCCCGCTGTCCTTGCTTGGCTAGTTAGCTGGTAATCCTTTCTTTCTTCTGAAGTTCCATTCTCTTAGGGTATTCTGCCTAAGCGGCTTCCTTTGTAATGAGTGCGCCGCCAATGCTTCGATGCTGTCATTTCCTCACTGTTGGGAAGGGGACTGCCAGTCCTACGTCGAGTTAGGTCTTCTTCCGCGAAAAGAGAGTAGGAATATGCTACTTACGGTCTCTGTGGATCAGAAGAAATCTCACTTTTTAGGAAAGAAAACAGAGTGAAAACACGGATCAGACGAAAAAAAGAAAGAAATATTACGCGTCCTCGTGCGTGAATTCATGCCTTGCGGCGAACATTTTTGATGTGGAAATCCGATTTCGGTACGACTTGCTCGGAATCGTAGTTCAGCAGGGGGGTCACAACCTCTTCTTACAACATTAGGCCCGTCCCCTAGTAGCATAAATAGGTAAGGATTCAATCCAGCCATAGGTTCCCCTTTAGTTGAATCTTCAGCCAGTCAACTTTCTCAACCCCGACCTACACAAGTGGTTTTAGAACCTAACAGAACTTTTGAATTCAAGCGTAGAACACTTGGTGTGCGCACCTCGTTTATGCATCTTCGAATGGAAATTGGCATGAGTTTGGGCAAGCCACCAGCCAACGGACAGATGCCCATCAACCACCGGTGGGAGAAGCAAATGACCTCGATTCGACTCCATAACCACCCCGAAGGGGAAGCAAATGAGCCATCTGCAAGTTCCCCAATGCCTTCCGAAACCTGACGGAACGGACTCCGAACTAAGAAGATGCGAAGGAGCTGCCTCCAAGCAATCTATTGATGGTTCCTCTGACTAGCCAGCCCTATCTGCGCATTTGACTCCTTATCTCTGGGGATAGACAGTTCTAGCTCTAGCGAAGCGAAATTAGTGATTTCCCGCCTCCTGATCCCGATCCCTAGCATTTTCCTAACTCAGGATTCTATTCCGTTCTCTTTCTTCCTTCCTGCATAGTGTAAGTGTACGTTGCCTGATGACTGTATTGATTCCGTCAAACCTCCATCAACCAACACGAGCAGATAACAAGAACATGATATGATTTGAAAGACAAAAACTTGAAAACACTGGGAATCAAAATTGTGTTGACTGTGCAGGCACATTCACTATGGCCATTCTCTATCAAGAATGAGAGCATGAGCAAGTATACAATGATGCTCTCAACTACCCTACTGGTATATATTCCCTTAGACAGTGGGGGCTCCTAAAAATTGTGGTTGGGTACTGGGAGCTTGACCACGATGCTTTTGTGTGGGAGAATGAGATCCTCAAGATCGAAGTTGAGGAGATTTCTTTCCTGACTGGCCTTTCTCATCGAGGAGAGGAAGCCCATCCTCACAGGTGGGGGATGAGGTGGCGAGCTCCATACTGTCACTTAGTATGTAACTAAACATATACTGCAATCCAAATGCATGGAAAGTGAGCAACTAGGTCTCCATCAGACAGGTAGTGAACTTTAGCTTAAATATTCTCCTTCTCATGTTGAATCGCATGTTAGGATCCTCATCTCCACACTTGGCATCTCATGCACTCACTGATGTACTACGGAGAGCAGTGCCTAAGACCGATAGTGTTCGACTGGTGTACATAATTACTAGGCAGCATGAAAGCCCAATTGACTGACTGCAGACTTGGCAAGATCCAACACTTTGGTTATGGTTGCATTCTGTCTTCTTATTTCCTAGAGAGAGTGTAAAAAATCACCCGTCAGTCCCCATTCCCATGACTGGGCTTCAAGAGACCAATATGCTCAGGTGGATAGACATGATGTATAGGCTAGATGGTGGAGCCATCACCAATGCTTTTAACATCTTCTTCCTTAACTAGTGGTTAGATAAAATAATTCCCATTGATGCCATATGCCAGCACTCACTTTCGTCGTGATCAGTATCTAGTGCTTCTACCGGCCCTTTTTGGAGCTGGTAATGTTTGCAACTCCTATATATTACAGGAACCACCTATTTAGAGGAGGAATAGGTATTCGAAAGCAAGTTCAAGAAAGTACGCAAACCGATTCACACCAGGATGATGGATTTCCTGCTCTAAGCGATCGGATAATAAGAAAGAGATATGTTGAAGAAAGAGAGACTGATACTGATATAGTGGATTGAGCACGATACCCCAGCAGGAAGCAAGCTAGGGATTCCAGAGCCTTAAACGAGAGGGGGGCAGTCTCAGAAGCTGTCGAAAGGAAGGAGGTTAATCTTATTATCTCTCGAAAGCTGAAAGAGGGACAAGCAGAACGAACTGAAAAGCTTGCCAACCTAGTAAGCAGTAATCAAGCTCCAATGACCCTTGCTAATCTAAATATAGTAAACAAAAGCGGAAATTCACCTTCTTTGAGGAGCGGTATACCAGAAGAAAGAAGAAAATCCCGCATTGATTGAAGAGCCGAACCGAAGAAAGATGATGATGAAAACGGATCGGCATAAGGGTAGGGTCAAGTTTAAGCTTACTTATTAATTAATTAGGGTAGGCGCAAGGGGAATTTCATTCATTCAATGTTGTCAGCAAAGAAGGGAAGCATCGAGCTATTGTTGATTGAAGCAAGGGAATAGGGATTCGGTCAATAGAAATAGGCTGACAAGCGCTTACTTGCACTTGGGTAGGAAGCTTTTCAAAAAGAAGGAAGGATATCTGCACAAGCAAGTCCCACAGACATCCCTTGAGACTCCTTCGCCCCTATCTCTTAAGGGTCTTTTTCTATCACTTTAGAAGTGTTAGAGAGGAATAAGCGAGTTTCAGAGTAGGCCGAACCTCACTTGACCGATGATTGGGTGAGACCGTTTGCCGAACGCTTCGGACTGTGCCCTCTTGCCCGACCGGATCTTCTCTTGTTTGTTCCCCGCCCCTAGTTTGCTCACGAGTCGACTATTCCAGTATTGGCCGAACTCTTTGGCTGGCTCACACTCTGTCTATGGAACCCGTATTTTCGTCGTATTTGTGACTTTCCTTCGGGGACTGGGCTCCTTCAACTACTGTTGTCTGATCTACGATATCCCTTATTTTCAGGCGGAGACCCCTTTATCGAAAGCGAGAACCATAGACCGCTTGCTACCCTCGCACAAAAGAATAGATTAGTACGAGCCAAGTTTGAACTTAACTTCTCTTATTATATTAGTACGAACCAAGCTCTCGCTTCCCTAATGGTTACTTGCCTATTGCCTCATCCGATAGAGGAAGGTCAAGCGGAAGAACCTTTCTTTGATCCGCTATTATATAATTACCTGGAGTAAGCGCCCAAGCTGAGTAGAGATTTGGGGTTCAATCTAGCGACAGGGATAAGACCTATAACTATCCTAAGTGAGAAAAGTGTTTACCGGTGCCCAGTACAGACATATGTATCATTGCCGGGTGAAGCAGAGGGGGTCTTTATTTGTTTGCTCCTACTCGGTTCAGTGTTGGTACAGTGCCATTCTTTTCCATTGATTTAATACTTCAGTAGCGTTTGTAGAGCTATCTCTATCTAATACATACCCTGCCCTTCGTGACCAGAGAGGTAGGGGTTCTCTCGACGGAAGTTACCATAGAAAGTCCATCCTCGTGACTTGCTACTTCTTGCCTTTCATCTAAGTCTTGATCCGGAGTGAAAGGGTGCCGTACGGCCTCTTTATGAACCTCTCGTTAAGAGAAAGGAAGTTCGGTTTGACAACTGATATGAAGCAAGTTACTGAATCTGATGATCGTGATCGAGAGAGATAGAAGAAAGAGAAGGTACCGAACCGGAAGGTACAAAAGGAACAGAAGAAAGAGTAGAAGATGAGATTGGTGGACGACTGGATAGGCCAGATCTAAAGACTTTCAGGAAGTGGGTTTCGCGTAGCAACTTTCGTTAAAGCAAGTCAACTCGAAATTGCATATATAATACATTAGGGTAGGTGAACCAGACTGAGGCTTTCTTTTTGATTTCGAGGGCGGGTCTTATTATATAATAGAGTGTTCGAAGTCTAACGTCGAGAAAGATCGATCGCCTATGAATTTAGTTCAAAGAAAGCGGTCGTTCACGTCAGGTTGTTGATGTAGTTGCTTGTACTTTTTTTGTTGAGATTGCGTTGGTGTTCCGTGTACCGCTCCGTGGGTACTTCATCGAAAAGAATGCTCTTCGGAGCTGTAATGCCCCAAAACTCCCATGCCTTTCTTGGTCGGACCAACCGGCGATTTTCTTTCGTCTTTTTCTTTCGTCTTCTGGGAGAGCAAGAACAAGTCTCCCCCTTTTTTGTGGGGGAGCAGTCAAAGAATGAACCAAACCAAACCAAATGATGGATGAAATGATCAAGCAGATGATTGCGGAAATGCGGAAGGAGAATGCTGAAATCAAGCAGATGATTGCGGAAATGAGGAAGGAGAATGCTGACAGTCTATATAAGAATCTTAAGGAATTTTTTAGTCGTGATAGAAACTTTTATTTCTTGATAGTTGTTGTTGGTATCATATTGACATTTTATGGGTGGATGGGATGGTCAAACCAAATGAGGGCAAAGAACGCCTACGATTTAATCACTAAGGACCGAGGCCTTGCTCCCAAGGTTGAGAGCGGTTGGTGGGGCTTTCGCGTGGAAGCTAACCCTGTTCTTGCTCATGTTCCCCTTCATGTTCCTGCTTCTAAGGCGGATGTCGAAGCTAAGGGGGACATCCCACCCGCGCCCACTCCCGAGCCTACTGCTCATGGGAGTGTGCCTACTCCACCTGATGGTGGCCTTATTCCTACAGCTTCTTGTGATGCAGCAGAACCATGGCAATTAGGATCTCAAGACGCAGCAACACCTATGATGCAAGGAATCATAGACTTACATCACGATATCTTTTTCTTCCTCATTCTGATTTTGGTTTTCGTATCACGGGTCTTGGTTCGCGCTTTATGGCATTTCCACTATCAAAAAAATCCAATCCCGCAAAGGATTGTTCATGGAACTACTATCGAGATTATTCGGACCATCTTTCCTAGTATCATCCCGATGTTCATTGCTATACCATCATTTGCTCTGTTATACTCAATGGACGAGGTAGTAGTAGATCCAGCCATTACTATCAAAGCTATTGGACATCAATGGTATCGGACTTATGAGTATTCGGACTATAACAGTTCCGATGAACAGTCACTCACTTTTGACAGTTATACGATTCCAGAAGATGATCCAGAATTGGGTCAATCACGTTTATTAGAAGTGGACAATAGAGTCGTTGTACCAGCCAAAACTCATCTACGTATTATTGTCACATCTGCGGATGTACTTCATAGTTGGGCTGTACCTTCCTCAGGTGTCAAATGTGATGCTGTACCTGGTGGTCGTTTCCGTATCTTCTTCCATTTCCTTGGGATCTTGCTTTCCAGTTACCTACTTTTTAGTGGAAATATGGTGGCCTTCGCTATGGAAAACGGGGATGCCCAACATATTCCTGGCTTTGTACAAATCCCTTCCCCGGCCAGAAGTGTGGGGTCTCTCCTGGGGGAATTGGAGGAGGCGCTGCCGCAGGTCCCCGATCCACAACTAGTGGAAGTTCCCTCGCCCGCTCCCCCTACTTTGGGGGACGCCCCCCTGGAAGAACCCCGAATTGGGGGGGAGAGCGTCTCACAAATCTATTTACAGCTCCTCTGTAAGTACAGGGGAAAGGGGGAGCTCCCTGAAATGGATCTTTTCTGGGAAAGGGCAGAATCCATTTTTCGGAGCAAAAGCCGAATCCTATTACGGATGGAGGAGCTTGATCCGGGTAGGGGCTGGCTTGTGGACGGGGCCCGGTTTCTCAAGACCATAAAAGGCCAGGACTTTTCGGAGAAGAGTCTCAATGCTATCTTCAAAAGTCTTGGGCGCGATGGCCGCGAGAGCCCTTTCTTTGGGAAATTTTATCTTTCTAAAAGAAACCACCGCCCTTGATCTGGGACCTACCTACCCACTCATCAATCACGGTGTTCAGCTGACTTGCACTGATAGACCCCTATTGTATTGGAATTAGGCACCCTTCTTTTGACTGTTGTCAACTAATCTCTTCCATATTCCATTATACTCTATGTTAGAACATTTCTGTGAATGCTATTTCGATCTAAGTGGTCTTATTCTGTGTCCCGTGCTAGGAAGCATTCTTCTTCTTTTTATTCCAAATTCAAGAATACGACTGATACGATTGATTGGTCTGTGCGCCTCTCTTATTACTTTTTTGTATTCCCTTGTTCTTTGGATACAATTCGATCCTTCTACGGCCAAATTTCAATTTGTGGAAAG